CAAATTTCTCATGTGCCAGGAACCAGATTTGAACTGGTGACACGAGGATTTTCAGTCCTCTGCTCTACCTGCTGAGCTATCCCGACCATTGATGACGCACCATCCTCATTTTAATAGAAGACTTGGGTGTATGTCAATTAAAAAGAAAAACGAAATAAAAGGGGATTACAAAGTATTATCCATACCCCGGTGCAATTTCTTGGATCTTCAAAAAAAAGGGGGGGATTTTGTAAGTTTCAGTAAAATATGAATAATTAAATGAATGATTAATTATTCAAATTTAATATTAGGATTCCTTTCTCAAAGATGTTTATTTGTACTTTTTTCATATATATCACAAATCTTTTGAACGGAAAAAAATTTCCGTTCAGATCCAATTAGAATGAACGAGAAAAATAACGAATTTTGAACCGCCAACGAACTGAGAAGATAGGATAAATAATTAGGAAATCAAACGGGCCTTTTTGGGGATAGAGGGACTTGAACCCTCACGATTTTTAAAGTCGACGGATTTTCCTCTTACTATAAATTTCATTGTTGTCGATATTGACATGTAGAATGGGACTCTATCTTTATTCTCGTACGATTAATCAATTCTTCAAAAAATCTATCAGATTTTGATGGAGGAAATGATTTGATATCTTTTTTCAACTTAGAATTGATTCACAAGAATTCTTTTAATTTTCATGAAAATTAAAAGAAATACGAATTCGGGTTGTAATTAATCATTTGGAGATAGTATTTCAGTACGGATATACATTTCTTCTTCATCCTTTCTGGAGTTTCGATGGAAGGATTCCTTTACTAACGCAAAGTAGCCAACTCCATTTGTTAGAACAACTTCCATTGAGTCTCTGCACCTATCCTTTCCTTTTTTATTATCGCTTTCTGAACCCTTGTTTGTTTTCAGAAAAACGGATTTGGCTCAGGATTGCCCATTTTTAATTCCAGGGTTTCTCTGAATTTGAAAGTTATCACTCGGTAGGTTTCCATACCAAGGCTCAATCCAATTAAGTCCGTAGCGTCTACCAATTTCGCCATATCCCCCTTTTTCTTTGTGATTAGGATCTCATTATGATAACGTTTTACTTTTTCTTTCATTTCTATTATGATGGGCCTATTGAATTTATTAATTCAATATACAATATTGATCGATCCATATCACATATATACTATATATAGTATACTTATTACTACTATATTAATAATAATAATATAATATAAATATATATTATTATGACGCCTATATTATAATTATAATTTTACTATTATATATATATTTTATTATTATATATATAATAATAATATATTTTATTTTCCCATATTTATATCGTTTTTAGCGTGCAATTTTGAATACTTGAACGGTCGATTCTTTTGTTTTCGTCTTAGCTCTTATCTTTCCGAACTAAAAATAACTAAAAGGAAATTTACTAAATATTAAATATTTAATTAAATAATTTAATAGCCATAACGAATCTAATGGCTATAACTAATAAAACTAATAATTCCTTTTTTATTTTATAATTTTATAAAAAAAAAAAAAAATAAAAATGAAATTATTTCAAATATTAATATTATAATGTATCTAATATGTATTAATTATATTATACATTAATTATACAAATTATACATTAGTATATATAGAATCTTATAGAATAAGATTCTAATTAAATTAGAAAGAAGGTTCTAGTAATTTACTTGCTAATTTAATTATATTATTAAATATAAATTAGTTTATGTCAATTATGTAATAAGTAATCAAATTAATAGTTTATTTTAATAGTAATAAAAAATTTTATTACTAAAAGAAATATAATTTAGATTTATAAAATAGAATAGTAAAAAAAAAGAATTTTGAATTCAAAAAAAATCTTACTATCTAATTAACTAATTAAGATAATAAAGATATTGATTATTGATAATCATATATTTGGTATGATAAATAGATCGAAATTATATATTGCTATATTAATATATTAATTAATATGTTCTCTAATATTCAAATATCCAATATTTATTTGAAATTCTATATATATAAAATATATTCATATTAGAAGAGTTAAGAATGAACAGTTAATAGCTAAGATTCCAGTAGTTTACTAAATTCCTATGTGTGTAGAATTTATGTTCTGCGAGCCCGCTTAGCTCAGAGGTTAGAGCATCGCATTTGTAATGCGATGGTCATCGGTTCGACTCCGATAGCGGGCTTTTCTCCATATGTTTGATTTTTATTTTTTCCATAGTTGATAATGTGAAATCAAAGAAATTGAAAAGGCTTCTTCCCCTTTTCCCAAAGGGCTCCCATCTATTATCTCATAAGAACTTCCAATTATTAAAAAAAAATTGGAGGGGTTTGATCTATATAGACCAATTAAGAAAAGAACCCTTAATTCTTTTTTATATTCTTAATATTTTATTATATTATTTAATATTTTTTAGTATTTAATAGTTTTATATTAATTATTTAAGATTTTAAATTTATACTATACTATAAATTATATATAATATAATATATTAAGGCCGGGATATTGATACAATTCATCTAATTATTCTTTCGAATTCTTATTTGTAGTACAATACTTCAATTAATTTCGATTCATTTATTATTTAATTTCAAATTTATATTCTATTTTTTCTTTTTCTATTTTATTTATCATTTAGTTTAGTTTAATTTCATTTAGGTTTATGCAACTTCATAAGGAGTCTTTATGTCGCGTTACAGAGGGCCTCGTTTCAAAAAAATACGTCGTCTGGGGGCTTTACCGGGACTAACTACTAAAAAGCCTAGAGCCGGAAACGATCTTAGAAACCAATTACGCCCCGGAAAAAAATCTCAATATCGTATTCGTTTAGAAGAAAAACAAAAATTGCGCTTTCATTATGGTCTTACAGAACAACAATTACTTAAATACGTTCATATTGCCGGAAAAGCAAAGGGGTCAACAGGTCAAGTTTTACTACAATTACTTGAAATGCGATTAGATAACATACTTTTTCGATTAGGTATGGCTTCGACTATGCCTCAAGCCCGCCAATTGGTTAACCATAGACATATTTTAGTTAATGGTGATATAGTAGATATACCAAGTTATCGATGCAAACCCCGAGATATTATTACAGTGAGAGATGAACAAAAATCTAAGTCTTTGGTTCAAAATTATCTTGATTCATCCTCCCGTGAGGAATTGCCAAAACATTTGAGTCTTCACCCATTCCAATATAAAGGATCGGTCAATCAAATACTAGATAGTAAATGGGTCGGTTTGAAAATAAATGAATTGCTAGTTGTAGAATATTATTCTCGTCAGACTTAAACCTAACTAAAAAAAGAAGGATTAGGACAATTTTGCCCTCCCTTTCACCCCATATAAAGAGACTCGAGGGAAGGGAGTTTATCTGGGTATTTTTTTCCCATTCGTGTATCATAGATTGATAGGGAGATCTTCATTCCTTGTCCATTCTTTCTAGTATTTTACATACCACAGAAATTGGGATTAGGAATAGCGAAAACATATTAACGAAAGTCCTAACTGTTGGAATAATGGTGTACATTGTTATGATATATTATATTGTGGTCAATAACATTGGTGAATTAGGTGGAGGGTACGGAAAGAGAGGGATTCGAACCCCCGGTAAACAAAAGCCTACATAGCAGTTCCAATGCTACGCCTTGAACCACTCGGCCATCTCTCCTACATAATGATAAAGTTTCATAAACCGAGTGAATAGTGATTCATATTAGGTTTTTGGATAAGTGCGTACACGCTATTTTAACTATAAAAATAGAATATAAAAATAGAAAAACTTTGCCAAACCCTTACGCGAGGCTGGGGGATAAAGATAATTTTCTGGGACAAACTGTTAAAAACAATAAATAAAGGTATCTATTCATGTTTACGAAGATGGCACTCCCTATTTTTTTTTTTTTTCGAATCTTTATATTTATACCGGATTAAATCACTTAATTGGAACAACTCTCACCGATTTATCTATTTTTTTAGACTATCTTTAATGGCTACCCTTAGATCATGATTCTATTTAGTTTAGACTATTATTCTATTTTCATAAAAATTATAAAATTTCTTTCCTATTTTAGATCTTTCAACAAGAACCCCTTATCCCATAGATTTATTCCAACTTCATGAAACACCCCTCGGAAGTTTTATATTTGATTGTATAGCGTATACCCGTTATATACACAACACAAAACGGACGGTTATTCTATATTTCATCCATCATAGAGCGATTTTTTTATTCTTTATTCTCAAAATCATAATTTAATCAAAACGTCTCGAATTATCCTACAGATTAGGATAAATTCGTTGATTCTTCAACTTTGATGAAATCGGAATATTTTCCTATATTCTTAATACTACTAGATTTACATTTGGATGAAATCTAACCGCCTTCAAATATTTATTAGTTTTTATCGATTCCTGTAAAAAATAAACAATTTGAGTAGAAGTTTAATTTTAATGAGTCTGTTTTTATGTTATTTCGTACTGTAAAATTCTGTTGGTTGTGGGATTATTTTCCCACGAAGGTTATTAAAAGAAATTATATAATGAATTTCTGCCTATGTCTAGATCTCGAATAAATGGAAATTTTATTGATAAGACCTTTTCAATTGTAGCCAATATCTTATTACGAATAATTCCGACAACTTCGGGCGAGAAAGAGGCATTCGCTTATTACAGAGATGGTGCGATTTGATTATTTTCTTTTTTTTTTTAGTTATTTATATTTTTTACCGCTCTTAGTATTCTTAGGAGAAAGGCGCATTATTATTCGGGATATAAAGAAAAAAATTATTGAAATAAATCTACGCTTGTTGAAGGTGAAGTTTGTAAATAAAACAAACCCTTCTGTCGTGTATCCCCGATTAATGCAACCTCAAATGCTTCAATTGTCGTGTCGATTATAGAGTATTGAGCGAAAGGTTACACTACACCCCTATGGTTGTGTTAGGTCAAACCTACTCCACTAGTACCAATAGGAGGCATAGAGGAAAAGGCACTACTCCTCGGAATCAACAACACGAAAACTTTGTTATAAATTATCCCTTTTCCTTATCAGGATCAGGACTAACAAGAATGGTTGGGACAACAAACATCCATCTCGTTCGTGCTTTGGATACCCGTATAACCATCGAAGACTGTTGAAGTGACTAATTCCTGAAAATTAAGGGGCGTTTAAGACAAAGAAATTGTTGGAGTCACCCGTTTTTTATCTAGTACCAACATACTTGATGTTAAGTAAAGATCTTTTACAAGAGGGTTGGTTAGAGATTTCTTGTAAAAACACCAGCCCCACTCAGTTTATAATGAGAATTTTTTAATCTTTTTTTATTCCATGTATCAGTCTCATTATGTACATAAAGGAGGAGCCGTATGAGATGAAAATCTCATGTACGGTTCTGAAACGGAGATTTTTTGAATCGAATCACGACCGTAACGGATGTCGGCTCAATCCGAAGGAAATTATGCAGAAGCTTTACAGAATTATTATGAAGCTATGCGACTAGAAATTGATCCCTATGATCGAAGTTATATACTCTACAACATAGGACTTATCCACACAAGAAACGGAGAACATACGAAAGCTTTGGAATATTATTTTCGTGCACTAGAGCGAAACCCATTCTTACCACAAGCCTTTAATAATATGGCCGTGATCTGTCATTACGTGCGACTATCTCCACTATAGAAATAAAAAAGTAAAAAAAGAGCAAATTTCTTAATAAATACTAGAAAAAAAATAGGCTTTCTACATATGTATCGTCCAAAACAACGATTTTTATCAGCTGTAGCAAAGAAATAAACTTCATAAAATTTTAAATTATGAATTATGAAGAAATAGGTATGCCTCAATACTTTATTCGATGGATAAAGGATCTAATTGATAGAGGAAGCACCGTAAAGATCAATTCGATAGGTTTTGGGCCGATACAATAAGAACTGCTTATTTATGTCATGATATGAAATAAAAGTTAGGAATCAACTTATGTAATAGAGTTGATCCCCTAAGGTATTGAGCAGCGGTGTAGGATCAGATCCCAAAGATAGTAAGCCTTTTCCTTCTTATAAAGTAATTGTAAAGGAAAATCTTTTTCAAGGATTCTATAAATAAATATAATAATTTATATATTAAAATTAAACCGAGATAGTTACCTTTATTAGAAAACTCTAATGATAGTTGATAGTGGAAAAGTCTCTGCTTTATGAAGGTGGGAAAAAAGATAAAACTGATTAAATTAGTAAGCAAAATTCAAGTTTTAAACTCATAACCTCTTTTTCTTTTGGTTAACGAGAGAGAAAAAATGGGATAGATCCATGAGAAATCTCAATGGTATATAAAAAAAAAAAAGGACACCAAAAGAACTTGACCGCTGAGCCGTATGAGGTAGGAAACTCTCAAGTACGGTTCTAAGGGAAGGAATTTACCCCCCTATTCCGACCGGGGAGAACAGGCCATTCGACACGGAGATTCTGAAATTGCGGAGGCTTGGTTTGATCAAGCTGCCGAATATTGGAAACAAGCTCTAGCGCTTACTCCGGGTAATTATATTGAAGCGCAGAATTGGTTGAAGATCACAAGGCGTTTCGAATAAGAACACTTTTTTAGTTTATTATAATTTAGTTTATTCTAAATTATTAATTACTTTAATTACTATATATTATTTATATTATTTATTACTATATATTATTTAGTATTATTTAGTTTAAGTTTCTAATTTTTTATATTTGTTATAATTAAATATAGTTAATTGTTTGTTGTATCTATCATTCAAATAAAAGGATCCTTTACTCTAGGAAGAACCAATCACAAAATTTCATTATATCCCTTCTAAAATCGTTCTCTTTCATCTGGTATTTCGTAGGGATAAACGATATTCAGATAAAATATAGAATAGATTTTTCTTTTCGGCTATTAAAAGGACCTTCAAATGACTAAATAAAACTACTAGGGCGTCTCTTAGAAATGACTAATGACTGTTCCGCTGGAATAGAGTAATTGTTATATGTTCTACATAAGACATAAAGTAACTCTCTTTAGGAACTTCGAATTGCGATATGAATACACTAGGTTACCAAAAAATAAATTGGCATCCATTCAAAACCCAGAAAAGTTTTATAAGATTAAAAAATAAAAAAAGGTCCGTTAAGCGCCTCGCAGATATGTCATAATAGATCCGAACACTTGCCCCGGATCGATTTCGAGATCATAATTGCTCTAGTGAATAACTAAAGAAAATAAATAGATGGGAGATAGAAGATAAAAAACTAAGGCTAAATATCTCTCATAGGTTCACTAATTACTTAACTATTGGCGGGTCTCTTTGTATGTGTTGTCCGGAAAGAGGAGGACTCAATGATTATTCGTTCGCCGGAACCAGAAGTGAAAATTTTGGTAGATAGGGATCCCATAAAAACTTCTTTCGAGGAATGGGCCAGACCGGGTCATTTCTCAAGAACAATAGCTAAGGGGCCTGATACCACC